ACCCTTACTTCTCTAACTGGTAGTTGAATAAGGAATGATGCTTAAACTTCCCTCCATTCCCAGGGATAGAGTCCGGCCGGAGTAGATTTGTTCCCTATATAGGAATAGCTTAAGTGCCCTCCTAGTTCTCTAAGGGAGGTAGCTCCCCCGTCCTACATTCCTATTAGTAAGCTATGCAGCGTGAACTGCAGCCTCACCAGCAGCTTTCATTGAACCCCATCTTGCTAGCCTGGCTCAGTATGAAACTCTTCCAGATTTCCCTAAAGAGGACGCTGCCGCTGAGCTAGCCTCAATGTCTATTCCAGGGCTATTTCTATTTAGAAGAAGATCGCGCGTGAAACCTCGAATCCCCCGTCGTTATAACCAACGTCGCTCTCAGGGCTGAAAACGAGTGTAGGAACAAAATACCATTCTTCCCCTGCAGCTTGGGATGGGAGCAAGATGCGCCCCTCTGTCCAAGAAGGGAGTCCACTGCATTTCAGATGATCAGATTCTGATTCACACATTCATGACACGAAACATAACTTAGATTGTTGATTCATTGAGTGAGGTCACCCCATGAGCTTCACTCCGACCCCTGCTCGAAATCTGCTTGATTCCAAAAATGCCTGCTTTCGTAAGCCAAGGAAGAATCAGCTCACCCATGGATTCTGCTTCCAGCCAGATTGTTCCCATTTCTTGTTGGCCCACGCGCACAGACTAATTATGGGTTGTCGCGCCTTGCAGTTCAATAAGTTGGGGGGCCTCTCCTCTAAAGCATTTAAACGAGAGTTTAGATACCCTCAGCTACGGGATACAAGAGTTTGACGGGGAGGCAGTCGGGTGGGGTAAAGTTGGAATGCTTCTATATTTCGATTTGACTCTTTCTGTAAATAAACTTTCTAGCTCCCGTCTCTTATCTAAACTTGAACCTGTGCTGAAAGATCAATCTCTTTTGCGATGAGTTTCCTCCTTTTTGGAATTGTCCATTTTGGACGAGGATGAAAGAGATTGGCCATCATCGGAGGCTGGGGTACCGGTTGCGGGTCTTCTCACCAGCGTGTTGTAAAATTTCTATTTTTATTCCTTTGATTGAAGATTCATCAACCGCTTTCCGCATCTTCCTTTTGTTTGGTATGCCCATGAAAGAATTCTTGTTCTTCCTCTGAACCTGAACAATCAGGCTTGGGAGACAAGGTTGGTCGTAGATCAAGAAAGATAAGAATAGATTCGATTGGAGCATTAGGATGTAGCTAGGGTTGCTTCTGGAGCAAGCAACCTTTCTTTTTATTGCAGCTAGGCGAAGAGCTAAGGATAGATTATAACCCCTTCTATCGATCAATCTCAGGTTAGAGCGGATAAGGGCAGCACGGAATGTATTAGATGGTAGCTCTCTCTTGGATGCTAGTAGCTAGCTTCTTAGATATAGATATAGCAATGGTAGCTAGGCGCATGTAGGAGATAATGTCTCTACGGTCGGTTGCCTACCCTAGGGAGTTCCTTTGTGGATGTCCCAAAGGGTCATACCTTAAGTTGCCCTCGAGCTCTTAAAGGCAGGATGCTTCCCCTATAGATGTTATTAACAAGCTACTAGACCTAGGTTTCGAGAATAGAGAGATGAAGGGGAATACCTTCCCCGCACTCTTACTTTCATAAGGCAGGCTGCTTAACCGACCCTGCATTCAAGACAGGCCTGGGAGAAAAACCTCCCTTTCAAATATGAATATGGGCTCCCCGAGTCCTCTATTCCTCCTTCTGTTGTTTCTGATCTGGATTTACCTATTGCCTTGAGGAAAGAAAAGAGATATTTGACTTCTCACCCTATTAATCACTTTGTGTCCTATCAAGCTTCCTTCCTTTTATTTAAAGAGCTTTCGTTTCAGCGATTTGATGGAGCCAGGTTCGGTTGCTTAGCTTGGCTTTAAGAGAGATTTTCCCGCTGAATTAAAGTAATGAAATTGCCCAGTTAAATAGCATTAGAAGCAGTTTCCCTCTTAACGAGGGATGGTTACACTGTCCTTCCCGACTCAAAGAGTCGATGACTAGTAACGGAACTCCTAACTTTGGACAGAGAGTGATTGCCGACTTTAGGTGTTGATACCGACTCTGTTGACTTCACTCTTGACAGCTTGTTCTCTTTTTAGAGTAACTCACAACTCTTATTGAACACTCCTAGCTATAAGGCGAGAGAGTTACTAGGCCGAAAAGGTGGAGCAAGGGAGTACCTATGAACGAAGAACTGGTAACTAACCTCTTGACTAACGGCTTGCCTTCGTTAGAAGGAAAGAAAGCTTATCCGCGCAATCAACGTGTATCGTTTACTTTGCTTTAATGAATGCTTAAATCCCTACTTCCACAGCTTTAATGGGTGATTCTCCGTTCCTCATTAGAGTTCGGAAATTGCCCAGAATCATTGCATTCATTATAATAAGTTGAGCTCTTCACAATGCTTAGTCTATGATTCAATTACCAGTCCTGAACTCAATTACCAATCGTTCAGTCGTTTACCTCAGACTAGCTACTAGTTAGAAGTCCACTCTTATACCTTTGATAGAGCTTTCCTCACTCGTTACTCACTCCTCACATAAGGGGAACCCTCTGAAACAAGAGGGAAGGTAGATTGTGACTAAGCCGAAGCTTCGATACCGTAGACTGACAACGTAACTTGAATACCTTTCATTGCCTATTTTTCTTGTCAACTACAGACTTTCAATCTGTCTTAATGAATGCAGTGATGCTCTTAGCGCCCTTGCGCGCAACGGCTTAACTTAAGCTAGCTAGCTTCGAAAGCGTAACCATGTGTTTTTTCTCTTTCTATTCACTCTATTATCAATCCTGAACTCACTTTATTGCATTGATTTGCTGTTTGAAATCTATATTCTTTCGGTGTTTAGTTTAGTCAATGGTACCGTACCAACAAGATAGACTTCCTCCCTTTGTTCGTTAAGTTGGGATTCAATAATCACATAAATGAATCGAAGCCCTTTCACTTTTTTTTTTTTGCTCTCGTGTGAGGGTTGTCATAACTTGTGTCTATCCGCTGTTAAATGACTTAATAGAGTCCTAAGGGTAGTCTCAAAGATAAGGGAGCCGTATTAGTTTTGATTAGCTGTCCCAGGCATTTTTAAAAAGCTGGAGTTATAAACCCGAAAAAGGATTCATTTTTAGCAGTAGTAGTGAAAATGTGAAGTTCTATTATGCATTCGCAAGATCCGTAGAAGAGAAGGTGAAGGTCTTAGTTTGTGCCTCTTATAGTCTAGTGATGAATTCTTACCCTATACCTGACACTCCTAAGAAGCTAAAGAAAGGAGCTAACTATATAGAGGGCTGGCTAAGGATTCCCCGGGGAGGTCCCCAGTAGGGTCAGTTTACTAGTTGCTAATTTCCTGCTGGCGTAGTAAGGTTTGAAGTGAGTGATCCCACTTCTGATGTAAGTGATGCTATGTGCTCTTATCTGTCTGTTCTAACTGCTGTCCGTGTCCCCTCCATCTTTCTTTGCTCTGGGTTTTGCTTCCGAAACGAAAGGGTATTAGACCTCAGCTTGGGAAAAGCATGGTTCAGGTAATTTATCTACGCGAGCCCTTCCCTTGATCTAGCGAGCCTGGTTTAGTTTCTTTCCATGACGGGCCAGGCATTTCAAGCCCTGGAGAAGGCGGAAGCTAATAGTTATTCTGTCCCTCGATAGTAGGGCATATTCTCTATGGATGGGATGGGAGCGGTTTCAAATATTCTTCGCATCCATCTTCGGCCTTGTGTTACCCGCGGGACTTAGTTAGTGGTCGAGTCGTTTTTGGTAATTGACACCCTGTTTAGCCTAGCGCCCTCCTCCTCTTTTGTTCGCTTCGCTCTTCCTCCCTCGACTAACGCCCGAAAAGAAAAAGATTTCAGTCTGAACCTAAAGCCCTACTATGGGCTTGAAAGAGCTCACTAGATTGATCGCAAGCAAAAGAAACCTTCAAACTCGCATTCGCATGTTGGTTGTTCTTCACTAAACATCGAGGTTTCAGGCGAAAGTGAAGGTTCGGATCGGACTCTAGTCTCGGCCTACGTCTCTTCAGGTCCGGTTTTCATTAAAGGGCTTCCTTCCTTGAAAGTACTTTTAGGATACCGCTTTAATAACGAAAATCGGATTGTATTTTCTTCACTTTCGATAGGCCTACATCTCGCCTTCCACTACCGGAATAAAAATGGATCTGCGACTCCCGGAACTTAGACGTACCGCTCACCGCAAAGAAGAGTTTCTTTACTACCTATTTATCCATAAAGGCTTGAGCGCATCGCTTTCCAACTGTGCCTATTTATTGCTTGAAAGTCACCCTCGACTTCCAGCTGTCCCGCTAACCGAAACTGACTTTCACTAGCGCTTGACGGTGCGAACTGAACTAAAACTCTCTCTACGGTCCCTGCCGTGGGCTCTAGTTACTACTGACCGCTAACCAAACGGAAAGAAGGAAATGAGTCTATATCACCCTCCGCATAGACAGTAATAGTAGAGTAGGACTTCCTTGCGCTTAGAACGTGCCGGATAGCTCTAACGACGGGGAGAGGAGATAGTGTTTCTTTTATCTTATCATATTGACGGTTTTAAAGAATCCGCTCTTAGGTGCCTAGCCTCAAAGCAGACTTCTTTATTCTCGAGGGATCCTCACTGTCCTTATGCCGACTTCCCAAGGGTACGAAAGGAAAGAGAAGAGGGATATTCCGATTCAGCTCTTACTGTTCGAGAATGCACTACAATTGAATCAGAAACTTTTCAATCAAAGCGACCCCCTTATATTAGTGAAAGCCCCATCCTAACTCTTGCATATGAAGCCTGTGGGACTTAGGTGCGAAGGGCTTGTTATCGACTAGGCTCTTCTCTTTGCTCTTGCTATCGAATTCCCTGCTCTTGAGAATCGTCTCCTATCTTTTTCCCGATTTTTCAAATAAAACATCTCGTCTCTGTGATTTTTTATGACATTTGTTCTCGACCAACCGGACACTAATACCATTTCTCGGCGTTACGACTGCATCTCTTCTTTCCTTCCTTCCTTTAGCTTGGAATCTTGCTGAAGTGAGCTCTTTAGAAGGTATTTTTTGTTCGAAAATGAGAACCATATATTATTATAACATTGCCCGAGATGATCCGGGTCGCACTTAAGACTTGGATTATCAATGCCTTTCGCGCATTACGGATTTGAGTTCTTGACTAGTTCACTCGCTCTTACCGTTGGTCGTTCACGTCTTTATGTTTGCTGAGGACTTGTCGTTGGGCCTACGGTTTCTTAAATTCCAAATTGACTGGTTCGCTACTACAGGAGAGGGGTAACCCTTTATTTCCGTCCCCATCCCGCTCTCATTACAGACTGCGCTACGCCTTCAAATCTCTTTCCTTGGAGCATTTCCCACTACAAAACCTGAAGTGAACACAGCTCGCTCGCCTTCTGATTATAATCCGTGCTCGCAGTTCCTATCTGCGCCTTCTAGCGTTCAATCTCCACTTTCATTTGACTAGTCTATTTTACCGGCGAAATGTGATGAAAGACCCTCTTTTTGTTCATGTTGTGATCGCAGCTTCTTTGTTTTGTCTTGCGATCGCATTAACATGGCGCTGTCTTCTGTTTGATCCTCTCGAGTCGAGCCCAAAAGATCTCATTCAGGATTGGACTGCTGAATCTTTATTTTGAACATGGAATTTCCTCTTCTGAGGTAGCAGAAAGGCGAGAAAGACTAATCTTCGAATTCCGCTTGAAAACTAGTCCCGTCCTTGCCTTTCTATTTACTATCCCCTCGGGCAAGCATAAGATAAGATTTGTATGAAAGAGATTTCGTTTCACCGTTTGACTCTGTTGACTCTGAAGCTTGATTTCACACTGACAGGTTTGAAGGAAATTTCATTCACTAACCCTTTCTTACTCCCACTACTTCATCACCTGCGACAGCAGGGACGGATACAGGTACTCGCTTACTTGATTGGCTCAAAACCTTACCTTGGAATTGAGCCTGAAAATCCATATTTCGTAGCAGGATTAGAAGAGAAGGTAGTTTGGTGTTAAGGACTCACCCTCCAATTCATATTATTTATTCCCCCCAAGCCGGTTCATCTTTGCTTCCTTGCATGCCGCTTTGTTAACAACCGGCGAGACTCTCCTTCTCAAGCCAACCCCAGGTCGGGACGAGACTTTCTTTGAGCTACTGGGGAGCTACTTTCTACCCTAGATCTTCTCATTGCGTTCAAAGGAATGCTTAATCCATCCCTCTACAATCGCCTAGAATTCGTGAAAAAAGCACTTTTGCTTCCGGATGAAATCCTTGTTCTTTCTTTGTTCCAGTTTCTTTGCGGCTTAGCTTAGAGAAAAGGTTACTTCTAGTTCCTTTCGGGTAGCGCGAGTGGAAAGCCCTACAAACCCTCAAAGTCTTTAAGTTAAGGAAGCCGAGTTGAACAGAAGATATAGTTTCAGTTCCAGTGAAAGCCCCTACTCCCAACAAGTTGGAAAGTGAAGTTCAAGTGCTTCAGTCAAAGAGAAGTTTCTTATTTCTGTAACCGCGGTTACAGTTGCAATAAGTACTTTAAAGCTCAACAAGGCTAAAGCAGATCAAGAAAAAAACCTTATTCCGGAGCCATAGCACAGGGACTCTCGGTTGGTCGTAGAAATGAAAGAGTTAACAGTTTTCGCTAGAGATAGACGCTTTGGATAGAGCAAGTGAGAGAGCTTAGGCAAGTAGTCCAAGAATGAATACTATGATTCGCGTTTCGAACAGGCATGAATACAGCATCTATAGGATAACTTCCATCTTGAAAGTTGTTATTTGGCGTTTTTATAAGATATCCGCGATTCCTCTCTATTTGTAATCCAATACACAAATCAATTGGTTCCGCCAAGCTAGCTATATGCTGTGTATTGTCAACGATTTCTACATAAGGCGGTGAGATGATATCTTGAGCAGTTACATATCCAGGACCCCTAATACAAATAGACGCGTCGCAAGTTCCATATAGATTACTTTTCAATATAATTTCTTTCAAATTCATTAAAATTTCATGTACTGATTCTTGAATACCCACTAGGGTAGAATATTCGTGTGGTATTTTCTCAGATTTTGCACGTGTGATACATGTTCCTTCTATTTCTCCAAGCAAAGCTCTTCGCATTGCAATGCCTATTGTATCAGCTTGACCTTTCATAAGTGGAGACAGAATAAAGCGTCCATAATAAAGACGCTTACTGTCCGCTCTTGCTTCAACACACTTCCACTGTAGTGTCCGAGTAGATACTCTTACTTTCTCTTGAACCATAGTAATATTATTTAATCAGATCATTGAATCATTTATTTCTCTTGTTTCTCTTGAAAGCTCTTCCATTTTTATTTCTACACACGTCGTTTTTTCGGAGGTCTACAGCCATTATGTGGCATGGGGGTTACATCCCGCACGAAAGTTAATAGTATACCACTTCTGCGAATAGCTCGTAATGCTGCGTCTCTTCCGAGACCGGGTCCTTTTATCATGACTTCTGCTCGTTGCATACCTTGATCCACTACTGTACGAATAGCGTTTCCTGCTGCGGTTTGAGCAGCAAACGGCGTCCCCCTTCTTGTACCCTTGAATCCACAAGTACCGGCAGAGGACCAAGAGACCACCCGACCCCGTACATCTGTAACAGTCACAATAGTATTATTGAAACTTGCTTGAACATGAATAACCCCCTTTGGTATTCTACGTGTACTCTTACGTGAACCAATACGCCCACTCCTACGTGAACCACTTCTCGGTATAGCTTTTGCCATATTTTTTCATCTCATAAATATGAGTCAGAGATATATGGATATATCCATTTCGTGTCAAAAAAGATCCCCCCCCTTTTTTTTACTTTTACATCGGGTGTTTAAACGGGTCTGATTACCCCTGTCTTTGTTTATGTCTTGGGTTGGAACAAATTACTATAATTCGTCCCCGCCTACGAATTAGTCGACATTTTTCACAAATTTTACGAACAGAAGCTCTTATTTTCATATTTGGCATTCCTTACCTTAATTCTTAATCCACTTTTTGGAAGAAAATAAGTTTCTTGAAATTTTTCATCTCTAATCCTATTCCCACGAAAAGAATGTTGAAGTTGAAAAAAACCTAATCTTTCGAATTCTTATTGCGAAGTCGATAAATTATACGTCCTCTGGTTGAATCATAACGACTTACTTCAATTTTTACTCTATCGCCTGGCAGTATCCGTATAAAACTACGTCGGATCTTTCCTGAAACATAACCTAGAATCATATCTTCATTATCTAAGCGAATCCGGAACATGCCATTGGGAAGCGATTCAGTAATTAAACCTTCATGAATCCATTTTTGTTCTTTCATTCCAGGTAAAGCCTCCTTGAGGTATCAACTGATGGAGGAGGAACGATATTAGACAACCCGCCCCTTTTCTTTTTTTTTCACAAATAGGAAGTTTCGAATCCAATTCGGATATTAGAAGGATTACCATATATAACACAAAATTTCTCCGCCAATTCTTTCTAGTCGAGCCTCTCGGTCTGTCATTATACCTCGAGAAGTAGAAAGAATTACAATTCCGATCCCGCCCAAAATTCTAGGAATTCGTTGATAGTTAGAATAGATTCGTAGACCAGGCCGACTGATCCGTTTTAAATTTAAAATATTTCTATAAGGCCTTTTCCTATTCCTTCTATGTCGTAGGGTTAAAACCAAAAAATCCTTTTTGTTTTCTTGATGTTTTCTCACGTTTTCGATAAAACCTTCTCGTAAAAGTATTTTAACAACATTTTCAGTGATATTAGTAGATGCTATTCGAACCACTCTTTTTTTATCCATATCAGCATTTCGTATAGAGGTTATTATGTCAGCAATAGTATCCCTACCCATGATGAATTAAAATTCTTGGTGCTCCCAAATTTTGATATAATCAACATGCTTTTCTTGTTTTTTACTTATTTGTTTATGAATATGAATTCTTAAAGGCATATGCATGAGACATAATCTATTAATTAATCTGAATCCATTTCTTAATCTCTTTCTTTGAAATACTTTATTCTAACCATATCATGATCTCATTTTATAATACCTCCGGAGCTAATGAAACTATTTTAGTAAAATTTAACTGTCTCAATTCCCGGGCAATTGCACCAAAAACCCGAGTTCCCTTTGGGTTTCCTTCTTGATCGATGACAACCGCAGCATTGTCATCATATCGTATTATCATACCGTTATCACGTTTGAGTTCTTTACAAGTACGTACAATTACAGCTCTGACCACTTCTGATCTTGCTAGGGGCATGTTTGGCACTGCTTCTTTGATCACAGCAACAATAACGTCACCGATATGAGCATATCGACGATTGCTAGCTCCTATGATTCGAATACACATCAATTCTCGAGCCCCGCTGTTATCCGCTACATTCAAAAGGGTCTGAGGTTGAATCATATCATTTTTTTTTTTTAATCTATTCTTTCAATGCAAAGGGCGAAGAAAAAAGAAATATTGTTTGTCCAAAAAAATAAATCAGCACCTGCAATTGTTTTTTTTTTAATTCTCAAGACCTATTTCCTTTGATTCTCCATTTTTATGCCGAAATAATGAATTGAGTTCGTATAGGCATTTTAGACGATGCTATTGAAATAGCCTTTCTGGCTATATTTTCTGTTACTCCACCCATTTCATAAAGGATTCGACCTGGTTTAACAACAGCTACCCAATATTCAGGGGATCCTTTCCCCGAACCCATACGTGTTTCTGCGGGTCTTACTGTAACCGGTTTGTCTGGAAATATACGTACCCATATTTTTCCACCACGTCGTGCATTTCGTGTCATTGCTCGTCGACCTGCTTCTATTTGTCTAGATGTGATCCAGGCGGGTTCAAGTGCCTGAAGAGCATATTTACCGAAAGAAATATGATTACCTCGATAAGATATTCCCTTCATTCTTCCTCTATGTTGTTTACGGAATCTGGTTCTTTTGGGGTTATAGTTGATGGTTGGTTCTGAATTCCATCTCTACTACAGAACTGGACGTGAGAGTTTCTTCTCATCCAGCTCCTCGCGAATAAGAAAATCTTCAACTTCTCTATTATTCGTTTGTATATCTTGTTTTTTTAGATAACTAAACATATTAATATTTCTATTTTAAATATTGTATGACTTTTTATAATGTTATAACGAATCTTTATTTTGTTTTGTCTTTTATTTCCTTCGATTGACCCAAATTTAACAATCCAAGAAAATAAAGGTTTCGCAGGCGAATATTTACTCTTTTCATCGCTATTTCAGTTGTAGGGTTAGCTCTTGATTTTTCTTTTCCCAATAGATGAATATGAATGAATTAGTCTTTGGTTTGTTCCGCCATCCCGATCAATGAATCCGTTTTCAATAGATTTGGATTCATAGGTTCCATCGTTCCCATCGCTTCTTATTTAATGGTTAGGTCTGATTTCTACAATGGAGCTCATAATGAAATTTTTTCTTGAGTCAATCTTCTTAGTCTTTATTGGCTCGAAGCTCTTATTTTTTTATTTTATGAACAGATTCATTTAATTATGTACGAATCAGCATTGATGCTTTATTACACTGCCTTTTTTATGAGATGACTCATAGACCTTACATATTGGATGGAATTCTAGATCATTGGTATTTTTCTCTCTCTTTCTTTCACCCTTCCATTTATCCACATCTTTGTTCTCTATTTCGCTTTATAACTTAGAATTAGATTGATTTTTCTTTTGTTTATGCAAAAAATATTTCAGTTGCTACAACGATATGACCGATATATCATATCTTGACTGGTTCTTTGGATCCAGATAATGTGAAGTGATGAGTTGGTTAGTAGTCCTATAGTTATTAGTTTATAGTAAGAGGCTAGTCTTTTTTTTTATTGAATCCTAACCCTAAAAAAACCAACGAGTCACACACTAAGCATAGCAATTATATCAAATGGCTAATCGAATTTTTATTCAACCATATAGAATTAAGAATTAGAATTCTTCATTTTAGTTTTTATTGAATAGAAAAAAGGAACGAATTTCTCTTTTTTGTTCCATCACTAGATCGAAGGGAAAGACAAATAAAGGTTTATTCTTCCCCGTCTATAAATATCCAAATTTTGATGCCTAATACTCCATAAATAGTTCGAACAGTATAGGAACAATAATCGATTTTAGCTCGAATGGTTTGCAGGGGAACCCTACCTTCTCTGATCCATTCCACACGCGCAATTTCTTTTCCGTCGATACGCCCTGCAATTTGTACTTGAATTCCTTTTGTATCTGCTTGTTCGGTTAATTCAATAGCCTTTTTCATTGCTTTTCGAAATGAAACTCTATTCTTTAATTGGCCGGCTATAAATTCCGCAAGAATATTAGGGCTTCCGTAAGGTTTTGCAATTCTTGTGATAGCAATGTTAAGTTTTTGGTTCACAGACTTAAATTCTTTTTGTAGATTCATCTGCAATTCTTCGATTCCTCGCGGTCGACTTTCTATTAATAACTTTGGGAATCCCATATAGATTATGACCTGGATCAGATCGATTCGTTTTTGAATCTCTATACGTGCAATTCCCTCAACGCTAGAGGAAATTTTCATATTTTTTTGTACATAATTCTTGATAAAATCTCTTATTTTTTGATCTTCTTGTAAACCTTCGGAATAATTTTTTGGTTGTGCAAACCAAAGGGAATGATGACCTTGGGTTGTACCAAGTCTGAAACCGAGTGGATTTATTTTTTGTCCCATACTCCCCCATTACTATACATATTATGATACGCCATAGCCGTATACTTTTTTTTTGATTTTAGTTTTTTTGACCATCTGAGAGGGTCTAGAAAGTCTACTTCTATATATTCATCTAAGGATATATCTTTCACTACAATACTTATATGGCAGGTAGGTCTTTTTATCGGAAAACTACGTCCTCGAGCTCGAGGTTTTAATTTCTTCACGATAGTACCCTCGCTGACTTCAGCTTTACTAATAACTAAATTTGATTCGTTGGAATCCATATTGTAACTAGCATTTGCTGCTGCAGAATAAACCAATTTAAAAATGGGATAACATGCTCGATAAGGCATGAGTTCTAGTATCATAAGTGTTTCTTCATAAGAACGTCCACGAATTTGATCTATTACTCTTCGCGCTTTATGAGCAGACATAGATAAATATTGACCTAAAGCATATACTGTTGTTTTTCTCTTCTTTAACATAAATATAAAGTTTGCCTCCTATTAATGAATGATAAGCATTTATATATATATATATATTTATTAAACTTTCTTTTCTTAACGACGAGATCTATTATCGCTTTTCGCATGTCCTCGGAAATTTAAAGTAGGTGCAAATTCTCCCAATTTGTGGCCTACCATACGATCGTTTATATAAATAGGCAAATGCTCCTTTCCATTATGGATAGCAATAGTATGGCCTATCATTGTGGGTATAATGGTAGATGCCCGGGACCAAGTTATTATTATTTCTTTTTCTGCTTTTGTGTTAAGCTTATCAATTTTTCTTAATAAACGATTTGCTACAAAAGGATTTTTTTTTAGTGAACGTGTCACAGCTTACTCCTATTTTTTTTGTAAAGACGAAGAAATAAATCCTATTTTCTCTCCTATTTACTACGGCGACGAAGAATAAAATTATCACTATATTTATTCCTTTTTCTACTTCTTCTCCCAAGTGCAGGATAACCCCAAGGGGTTGTGGGTTTTTTTCTCCCAATTGGGGCCCTCATTGTACACAATAGATGACGCGACACCTGGTATTGACATAAATGAAGAAAGACTTCAGGGAGTAAACGCCATTCATTGGGAAGGCGACCTCACATATGTTGTTAGATAAGAGGCAGGCGGAATGGAGCTCATCATAAGTCGGAGTTCGCTTTTTAATAAGCTCGCACATCTGAAGAGGTTGAGGAAGAGGAAGGCTTGAAAAGGGATCAAACATATTGAGGAGAAGCTTTCACAAAGGTTGAACCTTAAGTGAGCTACGGATCATAACTTCCTTATTCCAATTTCGAAGCGAGAAGCGAGTGTTCAAACTTAACCATTGAAGACTAGCCCTTGAAACCTGTGGTTTGGGTGCCCTTTTTTGATTATTGGATGGACAAAGTATACAACAGATACATTCACCGATTCTGACTAGCCCAACCCCTTCTTTGTGGTTCTTCTTGTTCATTTAAATCCGCGTTGTTACTAGCTTTGTCAGTACCTTGAGTTGATCTACCAAGGCTAAGTTCTTTCTTTCATTCCTTTACCGAGCTACGGATCCAGGAGCAAAACCTTGGCGCTACTATTTGCTATAACAAGGAACAAGCTAAAACGCTGGCCTTTGAGACTGAACTTCGATGCCCTCGCCTGACGCAGCCCCCTTCTGCTACTGTTTTCTTGTTTCCCTCGAACTCTTCTTGAAGATCTCGCTAATGATCTCACCATTTAATAGTCGTTTTCTCGAGTAGATATGGAAGATCACCATTTCTCACTTCTGGATATTCATATTCTCTTTCGGAGCCTGAGCTGATCCGAATTCTGTAGTATATCATCCATATTTACCTACCTTGCTTGAAAGGGCGGAAATCCTCTTCTTCTGAGCTATGGTTTCATAATTGTAATTTGCTGAAACAACAACATATGTCTCCGCTTTTTCTTATACTTGCTGGCTCATCGCTGCCTACAGAGACGGGGTTCAGCCTCCTGGTCTGGAGAACAACCCTAGAAGAAAGAGGAAAGCTTGCTTAGTAGTCATCAACTCCGCCGTCGAACCTTTACTTTCCTACGAAGCTTATTTATACCTATACCTTGTAACCCAGATTACGCTCTTTAGTTCACCCCGGTTCCTTCTATTTAGATTCTTTATTCAAACTTGACTGGACGAGAACTCTTTATTCACCTTTCTTCTCTATCTTTACGGGACGGATATAGTCGGGTCGGATATCAGCCATCTGACCCATTCTCTTTCTCTTCAACCTTTGAGTAGACCATAGGCGGGACTGAGACTGGGTTTGCCCTACCGCTGCTCCAACCAAATTATGGTGAATGAGCTAGTCTTGGCTTTCCTGGGTTCACTAGAAATGCCATCTATCGCACTGGATTTCATCACTTCAAACACTATAAGTGAGCCAGTTCCCTATTTCCCGGCTTTGCATAGTCTCCTTTTGAATGAGCGCTCTAGCGCGAAACAAGCAACGGCCCAGGGTAGCAATCAAAGCAAAGGGAAGGAGTGGAGCCAGGTTTGTGCCGTTGAGTCTTGCCTCTCGTAGGCCTGGGTCTAGTCTAGTGGTGGAAGCGGAATGAGAAAGAGAGTCATGAAACAGAATCGATTGAAGAGCTCACCCCTCTTGATGACCGGGAATGACCCATCTCCGAACAAGCCCTTTGTGAAGCGAGCGGGTGGATTCCTTCTTAGGCATAAGACGAAGTTTATGTTTATGCTTGCCTTGCTGACTCTGATATTTCTTAGAAAAGTGGGCACTATACTAAAGATTAGCTTAAGGTAGAAGAAGCATTCCCGACTCAAGCACGCTTTCCCTGGGGGAGTGAAGGTTCGACGTAGTTGAGAGTAAAAGATCGGGGCTAAGGAGGGCTTTTCTCACTCAAAAAGTATAAAAACTGTTTCTTAGTGATGCGTTCTGTACTCTTTTCAGGTGGTGGATTAAGCCTCGCCTCCAGCGGCGTCCGTACAGTGAGTTCCAGCTCCAGTCTTCCTCATGGGGGTAAAAGGAAAGTCATGAGAAAGAACATAAAAACACATTGGCGGCTGGTGCACGAACTCGTTGGTTTGGATGCCTTATCGACGACCTGAGTGAGCAGATAGGATAAATCAAAAACAACTGCTTTTCTTTATCTGCGTCTCTTGATTCAGTGTCTGCTTACTACGTTTATGCGCCTGCCTAAGCATATTCTTTTTCATGACTGAACTTCCCCGTCACACAGCTTAGGGCCTGCAGCTCCTCCTCTAGCGAGAACAGGGATCGAAAAGGGCCTAGAAACATAGCCTCATGGGTGTTTGCACTTATGGGTTAGTACAGTAGTGGAAAGCAAATACTACTCCGATTGAGCCCACTTTATTCTAGTACTAGTTAGTATAATTATAAGAAAATGGAATAATAATAAATATTAGTAATAATAATCATAAGAATAGTCTCTGTCGAGCCTTATTTAGACGCGAGCCTCTCCTGTCTAGTCGACCTCACTACCGCATCGCTTGACCTTCTTGATCGCCATCGCCAGGTTGAAAAGCAGCAAAGAGAGTTTCCGCCGGGAAGGGGCACCTGTCCTTTTGCATATAGCACTCCATCCTCTCCCCTGGGAAATGCCATCGATCAATTGAAGAACGATGCGAGCAGCCACTCTTTCTTTCCTTTTTTTCTCTGTTGGATTGGAGAAAGTCTTGGTTTCAGAACCGAGAGAATAGAATCTTTTGCACCCGGGTAACTAATGGATTGACCCATGCCATGCCATTTGAACCCCCAAACTTGTGATATAGCCCTTCGGAAACAAAGGCGTAGGCCTCCGGCGTACAAAGATTTCTCCTAGGGCCGGGTACGCATAATTCGGAAGGCGGCAAAAGCATCGTCGACATCAAAGGCATAGGGGCCAAGCCAATTACCCTAGCGAGCGAGCCTTTGGATTGGAATTTCCTACTTCTACCCCTTCATGCCCAACCACCCTTGGTTTTGTTGCCTGAGCGTCTGCTCTTGCTGCCTTGCCTTTTAGTCAAGTCAAGTCATCTTCTTAAGATAAGATTCGACATCTTCGGCTGTTGATTCCGATGCGTCTCTTTCTTCGTCTGTTTTTGACTTTTTGCCAGGTAGTTACTATACCTCCTCTCACTTTACCTTGCTCAGTGCCCTCTTCCATGCTCAGGCTCAGACGTAGAAAACCTTATTTCAGGCGTCGTCTGGCTGCAAGCGCTTTAGCTAAGCAATCCAGTCCAGAGGGTGCAGGCGAGCGGCAGAGGAATGGGTTGGCCAATGCCTATTGATAATACCCATGACTTTTACCAGTACCAGCAGGCTTGTTGAAATCGTTTAGTTCCGTCTACGTCTTGGTTGACTCACTCTGGGTCTCCCAAGGCAGGCTAATTACAAATGTAGTAGGATGGATAAGGGGTCTCATTATGAAGGGAAAGCCTTTCTTTATAGTCAAAAAGAAATCAGTAAAGGTGACAAAGTAGAAGAATAAGACGAGCGAGGAAGACGAAGACACGGAAGGGCACGAATGGGAGAAAGGGCACTAACATCGGGGCAGCATCATTACATTAGCCCAACAAGAGGCGAGCTAGTAGATCGGAGGTGAAATATGTTGTATTTTCCACTTGAGACATATAGTTGATCGACGGGCTACTGTTAAGAAGGTGTCAGTGAGGAACTCCCACAAGCGAGAGGTCGGTCGACGATGAGCTCCAATGGAGAGATTACTACATATAAGAATAATAAAGAATTCGATGTTTCTGTATAAGTGGTTTCCATATAGGAGGTGGTAGCCGGAGAGTGTAGCTAGGCTTGCTTCGCCGATCGATTTATAACGGAGCCCTCCCTCGGCTACTGAGAGGACAGAATACAGTTTTGACTGAAAGGTGAGGCTCGGAACAAGTGAGACTGACAGACAAGGTACGAGATCGACTCTGCTAAGGAGAGACAAGCTTAGAGTCCATACGAAGAGCATAGAGAACATAGTTATCATCTGCATTTCTCGCTTTCGGGGCTATCGGCTATCGAAGAAAGCTATGTCAACCCGATGACGACGAGAGAAAAGTGAGGTTACCTTACTCTTACGTAAGCTCAGTCAGGTTGGTTAGTCTTTCTACCCGTCATTCATTTCGTGGGTGAGTGGGTGATCATACATACTTGCTCATGGTGGTGGGTGGGTACTTGTATTGATGATCCCATTGAGGAGAGTCGGTTACCACGGATCTCATGTTATAAGGGTTCATCCACCTACGTGCTACACCAATGATTTATGGAAAAACCATATAGTATTAAAAAAACAAAGGATTCCTCCCCTAAAACTACAAATAAGCCAGTTCATTCCTTAGTTGGATCCGCCGAAGAGATTGGAGCAAGAACTCTTTTAACCACCTTGCTTCCCGGCATCTGCCCTGGGTAGCGATCTACTTGTGTGAAAACTCCAATCGGAAAGTAAGAACGTAGTGCTAAGGTAGTTGTTCGTACTAAGTGCCAGTGATCAGGAGAAGTATCTCCTTAGTGATGTAACACCTTTCGGATCAATTCCTCTAGCAGCACGAGTATCACTTTCTTTTTTCTGTCGAAAGCTTTCCACGTAGGTCTGAAATAACCGTTTGTCAGGACGACTTCTCTTACGATGTTTCTTAGCATCCGAGCTAGCTGGATTTCCCTTCATTTATTCTATCCCCGAGCCCGAGGAAAGCCGAAAGCCTTACCTACCTACTAGCTAGGGTTTCGGTTTCGTTAGCATCATGCGAAAGAAAAGAAAAGCCATTTCTTGAGTCAAGAATAAATTCACTTATTTTGAATGGCCAAGTGGTTTAAGGTTTAAGACATTAATGCCGTTTCGTACCATAATATTGATAGATTCCTAAAACTATTCCATAGTGGCTTAGACGACCTTCTAGCTAGACCTTCGAGACCGTCGAGAGATTCTCTTTGAAGACTGGATCACCACCACCGCTTCACTTACGCTTTCTCAATCTCTACGAAAACTACTTTGTTATTTACTAGATTTTCATTTCGTAATTAAGTGGGACGGCCGAGTGAGTAACTCTTCTCTTATATTCACTGACGTGAATGTGTGAAGGATCTCCTCTTGTATAGCTGTAAGTCATAGTGTTGGTCGATGGCGTCGCGACTAGAAGGGAAGTCATGCCCCGACAAGGTTCATTTGAACCAAGAATGCAAGGAAGAAGTGCAGAATGGTTCCTAAGGCCGTCCTCTAACACGGTAAATTTAAATGTGTAAACAGGGGTGGTTCGGACCTGGTAGCACAACTAGTAGTTTGCTTTGAATCCTCCCAGAGCAATCTCGTGAACAATCTTTAACATGGCTCGAGGCAGACGCCTAAGGTTTCCACTTAGAATCTTGACACACAGCAGTAAATCCTTAATGGACAGGCCTAGACGACTCTCTAACTCAACGCAGCTCACGGCAGCCTGAATCTTACAGGTTAAACCAGAGAACAAAGAAGAGTAGCAGGTTCACGATACAATTACTGGTCAGAAGCAGTGATGATTCCTCCTTTCTCAGTCCTGGAAATAAACTGAGAGAGCTGCTAGTAGTTCCACCAGCAGAGAATACTTGATCCAAACAGCAAGAAGAAGCCTAACGATGAAATCAGTAGCCCCTTTTGTATAGTAAGGTTCAAAGAGTCCTTGTATAGTAAGGGCGCTCCTGCGCACCAGCTTCAGGAAGGGCTTCAAAGCTCCTCTAGCGTTCCAAAACAAGGCATTTCTTTAACTAACAAAGGGAAGGATCGGAAGGTTTACCTTTGGGACTCGAAGGTCTGACCTTGGATCTCGTAGCCGGGCCTGGGGGCATCAAGGAGTCATCCTTTTTCTTTCTTCGGTTTAACTGGTTGAAAACCATCTTCTTCCTGTTCCTGAGATTGAAATAAATGCATGAGCTATGGTAACCACGCCGCTTCCATCTACTTCTATGCGAGTTTAGATGAGGAAAGCGTTTTTTTAACGGAAAATAGTAGATTGACTCCTGTCTCTTAGGCTTACATATTCAAAAAAAAGGAAACTGAAGTTGTATCCCGCCTTCTCTAAGAAAGCCTTAACCTTCGGTGAATAGTAATGGGTCTTCACCGGTTCGGTGGCAGTGGCATCTTTGTAAGGATCTTCCTTATGAATCTGGTCTTCTCCCCAGAGGGGCTGCTCAGTCGACTGGTAGAACAAGGTCCCATGCCTCCCGGCCAACTAGGATGGGACAGTTTTCAGGTCTTGCACAACCGATACCTCCTTTGCTATAGATTTGGTGAGCCCATCAGGAGTGCGCATCGTCTGGACCCCTTTTCGGGGAAGAATTCCATTTCTAGAAGTTCCCTCTCGTATGTCACCTTACTCACTTAGGGCCTTTGGACGACTAGGCTTTTCTTTCTGAATCAGATTCACTTCCGCTGCCAACCACACTACCATATGATGTGATAGTGTGAACAAAGGCCAAGACAAGAACAGTAGTCTACGAGAGGTTGCCCAGTTACAAAGCAGACAGCTGCCGGCTTGGGTAGCACTGAGAAAGTGTTATACCCCCATGATGTAGTCTGGACACGGAACTTGCCATGGTAGGTCCAAAGAGATTGACATGATTGTCATTAACAACGTTAACGGCCACCGATCCGTAGCGTTCATCATAGCAATAATAAACATCACTGAACCTTTTAACCGGGACAAAGGTCCTTCTCTTCCCCCCACCCTCTTCCACTATTCCAATCCTACTGAAATGAATAGTCAATTCTGGAAGGGTAAATACCTTCCTACGCACCTTTCGAACCAATCAAGGTCACGATTGGCCCAGAAAGTCTTAATAGGATCATAGGCGTATCCCAAAGCATGCCTGCTTTCAGACGCTTCTTTCGAGGAATTGACTCCACTTAAAGTAAAGGTACTTTTAATCAAACTGAAAGGAAATAGCTCCTAAAGACTGAGTCCCTTCAACTTAATTAGCGTATGTAACCATAGAACGAGTACAACAAAGAGGGAAGGTTTCGGGAAATAGAGGGACTCTTCCCGTATTGCAAGCAACCTTAAGAAAGCGTTCAGTCCCCCATGCTGGGGTGGCCCCCCATGACTCACTCAAGTGAAGATATAAAATGGGGTAGGTAGCTCTGAAGGTAGGATAACAAGAGGCGACTTATTGATTTGATTCACGGGACCCTAGCGAGTGAAGTGCGTAAGCCCTCGTGTAAGGGCGAGCACTAAATTCAAAAGGCGAATGAGCAGAGTGTGATGCCTCTGTCTGTTCCAGTCCCATTACCAGTCAGAAAGGTATTGATGCATTTCCTATCTCTAGTCTTTCCGTGGTAATGGGTAGACTCTTTCTTTAAGCCAGTCCCGCCAGACTAGTGTTGAGGTGATCGTAGGACTGTGTCAACCAAGGTTGCTCGCAAAAGGAAAATGACTATGATTTAAGAGTAGGAGTCAGACCTAACTTGCTCTCGCTTTCTACGGCAATCAAGCAATGAGTAAGGAATAAGATATAGTCAAGGGGAACAAAAAAGAGAGAGATCCGCATTCTTTTTTGAGTTCTTCCTTGATGCCAACTCTCTGGCACCCTCTTTTTATCTTGCTAGTGGTACTCCCTTCTGTCCGGGACTCTAGATGAACTAGAAGAGCTACGGGAGACTCTCTTTCTTGCTCTTTCTCTTCTAGCGAAAGCAACTCCCCTTATGACAGTTGTGCAATCATTCTATGCTACCCATGTTCCATAGCCATTTTTCTAGAGCCATTCAATCGGCATGAGTAAAGAAAGAGGCTCCCGTCGAACTAAGCTAGATCCATCTAATCGATCTTCAGTGGCACAAGAAGGACAAAGATTGAGAGTTCATAAGTTCATTCCACATAAGCCCAGTGGATAATCTATAAGCATTTGATTCAACCCTTCCTTTCGTCTTCCCCCCTGATCTAGTTGACTCACCTTACGTTTCGATCACATAGGAGACATCGCGTCAAGAGCACATGGAAAGACTAATCTATCTAATAAAGGCTTTTCGCTTTTTCGCTTCCGAGGAAGGGGATTTACCAATGGGACAATGGGAGAAGGTCTCTGGTTCAGTGCCACATTAAAGGAAGGCTCAAAAGCCAAGTCGGTTTGAAGTCGGACATTGATTGATTGACGTTCGTTCAAAGGGGAAGCTACAGCGTAACAGCCTGGAAAAGAAATCCCAGAAAAGGCTTCCATATTCAAAGATCAATGAAGACGAGCATTCTCGAATTTCCCTTGGCCTTGAATTCACTCTGATTTACGCTACCCGGTCCACTCGGATGAAGAGGCTCGGGAAAGCAGATCGAAGAGATAGATCGGTCGGGGCTTACCTCTGTTTTTGAACAAGAAGGAGATTGGTCAAGGTTCGTTATCTTAAGCATTCCTGTTGGAACGACTGGCTGAGAAAAGCAAACTATAACTATAAGACTGCGCTTGACGTCAATAGTCCTAGTTAGTAGGTATGGGCTCATGGGCTCACTTTCGGGTGCAGTCGGGCAGGCATTGACCGTTCCATGTCGAACCCTAGGTGAGACAGATCTAGTAGTCAGCTAGGGCGCTTTGATCATTCCTTCGATCGTGTCTGACATCCGGAGGAATTTCTCTTTGTTCATATAAAATGAACTCAGAAGTAATAGAATCTCTTTCTTTTAGGACTGCCATTAACTGACTGGAAGGTAATAGAAGACGAAGACGCAACAATCTTCATCTGCTTCTTTGCTTGCTTTTCTCGATCAAGCATTCCTGTGCTTAGCAAAGAGGTAGTAGCATTTAGCGCGGCAAGAATTCCATTTTCCGGATAAGCCGACGCAGCTCTTGCTTGCTGTCTGTATGTGGTAGGGCCTAACTGCCCGGCCACCTCTTTAGCTCATCTCTTGTCAACGCTAGAACTTTTTCATAAATGATGCCATTCCCGACTCGCGAAGTGAAGCTCAATCTCTATTCATTAGTTCAGCGCTAAGATGTAGAACTGGATCGTATATGGGTCAAGAGATCTTCAATCTGGAATTCTCTTTTTTATATTGCAATCCTTCTTAGTGAGAAATTACTCTAAAGACTATGTAGGGGAATGCACTATGGGGACTCAATAAAATTAAAAAAGGATTTGAGACTTAGGAAATGAAACTTCCATTCAACCATAGTCGAGAGGAAATAAGTCTAATAAGGCACTAAGGGGGAAGCTTAGAGACGGAATTCAAATATCAGAATAGAGAGAGGAGTACGTGGGGGGTGAAGTAAACATAACTCTAGCAATATAGACCGGGCCTGCTTCCCATTCATTCTTTTATAAGGATGCTCTTCGGCTGGTCAATAGGGCACATCGCTTTCGCTTCTGTAATAGAGGCGCTGTAATAGGCGCGCTTGGCTAACGAATAAAAACCTTGGTCCGTTTTCATTGGTCTAGTCCGGTCATTGCTTATCTCTTTCTTCTCTATCGGTGAATTGGGGGAAAGAGTGCACTAATAAGGGGAGGTGAAAAAGCAAGAAATAGGGAAGTCGAATAGTTGGCACACGCTAGTCAATCCAGTACGTACGTCGCTTTCGTTCTTTCTATTCAGTCCTCTCCTCCGGTAATACGTCCTCCAGCCCTTCCTGCTCATCTGGAAACTCTCGCAAAGTCTCATCCCGCTTGGATAGCGAAGTAAGCAATCAAAGGGCTGACATTAGCGAGCACTCATAGCGTCCTTGCTTTCTCTTAATCAGTAATTAAGGATCTCTCCTCCTTCTGGTAGGTGCAAGCAATAAAAGGAATATCATTTCAATAAGACCATTCCAATCAGTAAAGGAAGAGTTATTCCCTTAATGATATATCGAAATCTCTCTTTTTTCATTCAAGGTTATGGAAGTTTAGTAAAGTCTTCTGTCAAGGTAGCATTTGCCTTCCCGGGAATCAATCCCTTTTGGCAGTGAGTCGAAAGTGTTAGTGAGAAGCCCTCTCAACTCTAGGACTATTCCACTCTTCTCTGAGTGCCTTCAACAGTGCTTAGGTAGCGCTCACAGCGAGATAGGCAGCTCAGCTTAAACTTATTCCTGCCCCATCTCGAAAGGTCTGTTTCTTTTCTGGGCCCCGAGTAAGATCAACCGGGAGTCGTTTTTTATGAATCTTTAGTGCGGAGGTAGTTGGTCATGCCGAGGAAACTCCTTACCTCCGCCAGCGACTTGGGGGTTGACCAACTCAGCCTTCGTCACCTAGAGCCCTCAGCCTATGCTTCCTGAGTCAGCCTTCCTCTCCCGTTGGTGGCCCTTTCGATAAGTGGTCTTAAGAGACAGGTGATTCGTCGATCGAGACTATTCCACTGACGAGCCATGAGCTAAAGCAAAGGATACTTGATCCAGGGATGAGAACAGAACCCAAGGAAGGATGGCAAGACGAGTCAGGAAGCAGCGACTAGAAGCAAACAAAGAAAGAATCAAGCTAGGGAACACTCCAGATTTAGGCCTCCTTAAGGGCTTCTAAGGCTTAGTAAGTAGGCAGGTTCAACCCTTTCCAGTATGGTCAAACCACCTCATCTTTCAGAGAAAGGAGCTAACTCGTCTTGCTTGAAAGAAGACATGCCTCGACTTGCCCCATTGATTGAGGGACAAAGGTTAGTTTGCATCTCGCTGTTAGCGTTCTGATCGATTGCCTCACTTACTAGCAGGCAGTCTTGAATCAATTCCTATCCTCGATAGTTGAACCAACTCTCACTTCAACTGAATAGTCAGGCCCAGTTTGAGATTGAATCATTTCCTGTGATTCAAAAGAAGGAAGCAGACCAAAGCCCTCGCATAGTGAAAGTTGCCCAAATGTGGACGTACCCAGGATTCCATTCCTACCGCAGGCCTTTTCTTGCTATCTGTACTGGGCTCCCCACCACTGCTAGACTTAAGCTAGCTGCACCTGCCTTACCTGACCTGTTAATCAAACCTAAAGGAGGAGATAAGCCGAGAAAGGATGGCTGGCATTCATCAGTAGGTGGATCCGCCGTAGGGCTTGATTCAGCCCTACGAAGGAATACATTCTATAATAATAAGGTGTCTCTGTCCTTAGAGACAACCAGGCATCGAGTTCCATAGTTAGCTTGGCCGCGGCATTTTTACCCTCATTTTGTTTGTTTGGGCCGTCGGTCAGTCTTTCTTCTCCGGGGAACCAATCTAATCTGAACTTGACTTGATAGGGCTCCAAATGGATCCCCTGGTTCTACCTCTGGATTTCCTACGAAAGAAAAAGAGCAGTAAGTAATAGAAGAAGGAGTGGTTCGGTTTGGAACCTCTTTTCGAAGCTTCAGAAAGAAGATAGAGAGGTCAGGGCGGTCAGACATATCCTTAGGGCTTACCTTTATCAAACTATCAAACTGCTTAAAAGCTCTACCTCTATTAGTATTAGTTAGCTTCTTGCCCGCTCTACGACTGACAACTAGTTCCATAGCCCAGCTTCAAACTAGCTACTCGGATAGGGCAGAAACCTTACGGCAAGCCTCTGGAGAGGGCAACCCTGGACGTGGGGACTCTCGCCTTACTTAACAAGGGTCTTTGCCCGTCTTGCGCTGAAGCAGCCGCATCTCATTTTGCTGTCCTACTCTCGTCCCCGCCGAGACCGGAATGGGTTGGAAATCAACCGGCCTTTGAAGATCACCCACTTTAACAATGCGCGATGTTGGAATGCCTTTTCCTACTGGGATTTCAATCTTCATTTTGGCCTCAACAAGATCATCCAGGTTGAATGTCTCTTCATCAATAGCTACCAGGGAGCTTGACACCACTTCGCTTCAGGAAGTGGAATCCCGAACAGGCAGACCGCTGATACCAATCCATTGTCTGAGAGTCCCCAGGGGAAAGCTCGCTAAAAAGAGGTCTCATTGAAACGACCATACCATATAAGAATGATTTGCATAAAGATCCGGTCAAATGGCTATTGACGGAATGAAGAATTCGGCAGATAAAAGAAGCAAGCTTTCGAGGGGAAGAGAGTCTTCTTCCTTGGATGGGCTGGTTACCGCGTGCTCGCCCGCTTAGATCATTATCAAGCACTACGAGAGGGTAAGGTGGATGCGCTTGGCTTTAGACTGATTGACTAATAGAAAGATTGAAAAGGTCATGCTTGCAGACTCGAACTATACGGGTCTAAACCCTTGCCTTATCTTTAACGCGGTCTTCCAACGCCTTCCACCACTTGCACTTGGTGGTATCCCGACTTTAAGTCTATCTTGATGAAGTAACGGGCTCCCTCAACTAGTCAAATGGGAATCAGACATCTATCCTTGGCAAAGGATAGCGATTCTTGACTGTGATCTTGTTAAGGGCGCGATAATCCTAATCCACGCACATGCGCCACGAGCCTTCTTCGGCACCAAGACCCCTTAGAGATAGGAGCGAGGCACAAGAGGATGTACTGGGCCAACCATGACCCTTTTCGAGCAGCTCTTTCAACTGCCGCCTAATCTCCTCATTGGCCAATGTCGACGTCCTGTAACGCCGTTGTTGGGTAAGACTGCTCCCTGTGTGAGTTCAATCGAGTGTGCTCCAAGCTGCTACAGGCTTTCAATCCAAATCAGCTACAGCTAAATGAAACCAAAAGCAAAGCTTGAAAGCTCAATTCCTAGCTGCTAGAGCTAAATCTAAGGCTACTACCTTAGCTGTTCTAGTAGCTCCTTTGATTTAGCGTAGGGAGGGTGGAAGCTCTATAGGACAATAGCTTTGGGCTATTTGGAAGCTATGCTATATAGGAAGAGATAGCAGCGGCTGGCTACTAGCTTTGCTTTTGCTATTAGCTCGTGCTAGTACTTTAGGAGAGGAGCAACTCTCTTGCTTAGGGAGGTATTTAATATAAAAGAATTTCGGATCCTAGATAGCTTAGTAGCTTAGGAGCAGAGCAATTCAATAACTTTAGGAGCCCTAAAATGAGCATAGCTCTTGCTAGTAGTTAGCTTTAGGAGCCATTTTCAAGCAATAGCAAAAGAGCCTTGCTTTAGTAGCTGTACAACCAAGCAGGCAAAGCTAGTAAGGCCCGCGCAATTACCTTGCAGAACTATCCTTGCTTGAGCGAGCGCAAGAAATGACTTGCGCGAGCAAGTATGATAGAAATTGCACTCGCTCAAGCTAAAAGAGTTCTAGAGCAACATTTGCGAAGGATTAAATGGACTGCTTTATTGTACCGGTAAGCCCTGCCTATCAATGCAATAGCTTCGGAGCAAGCTATGTGGTTCTACACCAAATGGCTCCTAAAGCGAAGCAGCTACTAGAAAGAAAGTAGTCGCCGCTAAGCAAAGCTATTCGATTTTCTTTGAAGGCTCCTAAAGCTATGGAACCTAAGCTCATAGTAAGAGCCGAAGCAAGCTAGTAGCCGCTCGCTATGTTATTCGATGTTAAGGCAAGCTATTGAATTGTTCCTAACCAAAGAAAGGAGAGATATAGATTACGTTCATCTCATAAGTTCCTTTTCACTCCTAAATGAAAGCAAAACTAAACGAGAAATTCATAACTCCTAGCGCAAAAGAGTAGCCGCTGCGATGCCTATGCTATTTTATTTCCTATAGAGCTTGGGCCCACGCGCAAGCTCCTATCGCAAAGAGAGTAAGTAGCCTTTTTTTTTCTATAGCTTCAAAGCCGCCCCCTACCCTATGGTAAAGAAAAGGAACTAAAGGGTTTACGGGTACTCAATTTCGGCTTATAGAGCTTCTTTTTCGCCCTATGCTAAAGCAAAGCCCTATCCCTATCCCGCCTATGCCTATGCCTCAAGTAAATAACTAAGCTAATAGCAACCGCGCGTTGTAGCAGTAAAGAAGAAGGCCCTTTTTTTAATGATAAGGAGGTTTCAATACCAAAGGAGTGAACTTCACTAGAAAGGCTATAGAAGTGCATCACTACTTTCTATAAAATGAAAGACATGAAAAAGGTGAATCATAGTATATAGAACGCCCGGTTACTCCCATCTCCTCTTACTTACGCATTTCCAATCAAATCATGATCCCATCTCGATCAATTTCGCATTGATCAGGGCGGGCATTTCCATCCATTTCTATAGAGCAAAGGGGCAGCTCGCGGAGCTTTCTCTCCTAGTTAAAAGGAGAAAGGGCTTTTTTTTGATGGCTGTAATTTTCTGGGCTATTTTGATGGACTCAGATCCTTTCATGTAGGAGATGGAGGGGCTCGGATCCTTCCTTTTCATGATTTTCTGTGAGGAAAAAGAGAGAATTGGAGATAGAAAGACAAAACGTTTCACTTTCTTTTATGATCAAGTTAGTGTGTTTTTTCTACGCACGCTAGTGAAGCGCGCTCACGTAAAACACACGAACTGAACTAGCAAGATTTAGGGTTTGGTATTTCAGACGGCGCAGACTCAAGGAAGAAGGAAGCTTCAGAGCTGGAAAGGCAACATAAGCACATCTCCAGTACACTTAGCTTACACCTTATTTCAACTTTCACATGAATTTTCAGCACATTTTTACGATTCTTTATTATTATATTAACATAAGCATTGAACACTTTAGACTAGGGTTTGGCCCATACATACATGCAAACACAAAAAAGAAAACCAAACAAAGACACTTAGCATAGATAGGTCTTCCAGAACCAGTAAGCATAGGAGTAGATCTCCACCAAACAAAGACAAAGAAAGCCATGCATTAAAACACACTACTTTGCGTCTACAGACACTTATTTAAACCTTCTAAAACTAAAAAGAGTCGACGGACTCTTCTATTCTAGTCTTCCCGGTCACCGAGGGTGGCGGCCCGCACAATGAGCTCTTGCTGTTCTTCGAGGAGGGTCCTCTTCCTGTTTTCGCAATCGCGTATTTGCTCCCTGCATAATTTCTCCTATAAAATGAGGATCGAGAGCAGGCGGATGCTCCCAGAATAGCCCGAGCCTTTGC